ATTCAATTCCTAAATGAGTCGAGTCACTAGCCCCTATGAGGCTACTGCATGTACCTATGTATATAATACATGATATATATATATATATACATATATATGTATATGTCATATGTCCGCATAGTGGCTCATTCAGGAAAAAGAATTGTTTTTTTTGTTAGGAAGTCCAGGAGAAAATACTAACTTTATACTTTCTATTTATTTTATATTTATTTGATAAATATCACTGAAATGAATTGTTTCAAGACCGACCTCAATTGCTTTGTTTTTATTGATTGACCCCCATCAGAACGAGATTAACTTGATTTGATTGATACACAATTAGACATAGATCTAAGATATTTGATATTTCATCGAAGCATGTAATGAATAGATTAGACTTGTACCCGGAATACAACTCTTATCTTAGAAATTGGATCTTATAAAAAAAACTTTCTATCGTTTCTTAATTCCCTGGCTTAGTGTGAGATAGGGATAGGCATATCTCATCTTAACAATGCGTGAATCGATGAGTGAAAGTTGAAGAATGGGGTTTAACCCTTTTTCTGTCGGACCAATCACTCCCGGAATGGATCTTATACTTCATTATTACTTCCGATTATTTCTGTATCAATTATACATTATTTGATTAATCTATATTCATAGAGAATTCAATATTGAATATATAAATATAATTGAATATATAAATATAATATATGAATAATTTCATATATAAATAACATAATAGAGTTGAGCATTTTTTCATTTTCATATCATATAATATATTTCATATCATATAATATATTTCATATCATATAATATATATAATTATATAATATATATATATATATAAAATAGAAAATAAATAAGAATATTTAATATATATATATATATTATATAATAACAATATATGGATCAATATATAGATATACTATAGATATAGTATATAATAATAATAATAAATAGAATATAAATATTAAATAAAAAATGGTTCATGAATGAAGAATCAAAAAATTCTATGGAATCACGAAAGGAAGAAAACTTCTTCGGATCTAGTAGTCACACCATTACATTTACATTATATTGACTCACATTAGATTGACAATTCTAAAAAACTTTTCATACTATGCTCAGAGTATGATGACGATCGGGCGGGTATGCCCCCATCGTCTAGTGGTTTAGGACATCTCTCTTTCAAGGAGGCAACGGGGATTCGACTTCCCCTGGGGGTAGGGTACTACCAAAGGAAGTTGTTTATGGATTATCAATAAGTCTAAAATGGATTCTTCCTGGGTCGATGCCCGAGTGGTTAATGGGGACGGACTGTAAATTCGTTGGCAATATGTCTACGCTGGTTCAAATCCGGCTCGGCCCAATAATTCGCCGATCCATCGTGAAATTATATAACATTACCAATTTGTCCTCTAGAAACAAACGACTGATACAGAGGAATAAAGAAAAGAAAAGGATCCATTTTTCTATCCCTATTTAGTTTTAGTTTAGATTTATTTGTTCCCACATATTCTGATCTTTCTGATCTTTTGAATGATATAGATTCATATCCAAATATGTAAAGTAAATAGAAAGATAGGGGTAAAATAAAGGGAGTAAAGAAAAAAAGAATCTTTTTTTTTCATTGAAAAATGGATTAGCAATCGATTTGATACGATTTGACAGAAAATAGAATTACTAGTAATTCGTGCCGCTCTCACTAAAGTACTAAAGTAAAGTCCAGATATATGTCTATTGTGTATATAGAACCCGTTTCTCTGTTATAACATAACACGAGAATTCTAGACAATTTTAAATAGAAATAAAATAGAAATCAGAAGAATAGGTATGCTGTACACTTTGTTTCCCTGGGATTGTAGTTCAATCGGTCAGAGCACCGCCCTGTCAAGGCGGAAGCTGCGGGTTCGAGTCCCGTCAGTCCCGACCTAGGATTGGATGGATCCTTCAATTCATCCTTCTATTTTTTGTGAAGAGTAGGGGACCAGGAGCCGGATCTAATTATCCGCGGGGAATCCTTATTTCTTTCCTTTGTCGTTTCGCATTTATTATCGAATAAATACGGAAATTTGAATTACTTCTACTTCAAGTAGTACCAATTGATGGGGGAGAGACATATGTGGATTGCTACAATTGTTGGTAGCACCATATTCAGGATTCCAAGAAATATCGTACTTGTCTGTCTTTTTTCTTTCTTTCAGATCTATGGAAGGGAATAGCATACCCATATGCTTCCCCGGATCACATACATAAATTGGGATTCGTTTATTGTACGATACAAAATAAACTTAACATCATTACCCCGACAGAATACTTTTCAGATTAAAACCACCTCCCCTTCTAGCTCCGATTTTGTATGATTTGAATGTATTCCTAATTGAAAACAATCTATCTATCTCATTTGCTTTGCACACTGAATTTTTGATATATCTCCCAATCCCAATCCAAGTAAAGAGGATATTAATAAAAAAAAGATCAAACAAAGATCCATCTCTCTTAGTGAGGGAATTAATAATCTTTGTTTCTTCCTATTTTTAGTTTCTTCCTAAACTAAGGTCTTATTGAAGAAAGACCAAACTAAACTCCAAAATAGTGAATTTTTCGAAATATTAGATCTTTTATATCGAGACTCATCTTTCTCACACCTCTTTGGAAGACAAAGAAATTAGATCTAAAAAAAAACTTAGTTTCGAGCTGAACCCCTCTTTTTGCTATTTCACTTCTACTATTTTCTTTTTTTTGGGGGTTGGTGTTGGTGACCAATGAGAGTAGAAGATGGGTCAGATGAGACCTCATCAATCGGCTGATTCTATAAGGAAGATGGTAGGTTATAGAAAGGAAAGAATGGAAAAGAATGATAAATTCAACGGGATTCGTGATTGGATCAGGAATTCCATTTTGTATTCCGTATGGATAAAAGATCTTCCTATGTTATACTATTCCATTCTCGACGATGAATTGATTTGATGGCCTAGATATTGTTATTCATGATATTGATCCGATTCAATATCATCAGGATGCAATTCATCCATTGAATTTACAGGAGAAATATTTATCATCTCTATGGGATTAGATCCCGAGTTATTGTGAAGCAAAAAAACGATAAAAACGATAAGATTATGGAAGTAAATATTCTTGCATTTATTGCTACTGCGCTGTTCATTCTAGTTCCTACTGCTTTTTTACTTATCATTTACGTAAAAACTGTCAGTCAAAATGATTAATTGGAATTTGAATCGAGCTTGACTTCTTAGTTCTTATCCATAATTGAAGAAATGAAAGGGATTCAAATTCCACGTCTTAAATGAAATGAGCGGACTAGAATCAGCATTCTATGCGATCCGATAGTATGGTAGAAAGAAATATATGAATCTTTCCACCATACTATCTATTATTTATTGTATAAAGTTGGACTCTATTGTATAAAGATATAGGCTAAATTGAATATTTTAATAAGGATTAATAGAAAATATATATCCTCATATATGTACATAAAAATTACATATGCATAATGTACATGTAAATAGCATCCCAGTTCTATTTCTTTGTTACATCCATTTGATTTGTAGTGATTACGATCAGTCCGAGATAATCGAATGTAAACTTTTATTTTATTCTTATGTTTTACGGTTTACTAGGTTTCTTATTATTTCCAATATGGATCTCGGCCCGGGATCCATCAAAACAATCAAATCAATGAAAGAAGATCATAGTATGGGCAGGCATAATATATATATAGAAGAAGAAATTCAAAATTCAATAGAATATATATAATTATAATTCAATACAATAGAATAAAAGAAATAAAAGAACGTCCTTTTTTTTTAGCATTCCGAAGGAGTAGTTGATTGATCCGTTGACAGAGAACCCAAGGGGTTCTATGAGAGATTTTTCGGATTTGGAAAAAGAGTGGTGTATCCTACCTATTTCTAACGCTTGAACTATGATATGAAGTGAATAAATAAAGCATAAATAAGATTTCTAGGGGTCTAAACCAAAGGTAAGTGTGCAATAGAATATGTAAATCGCCCAACACAAGATCTTATCAAGATCGTTTTATGCGTAGTACTATTTTGGACAACGACTATAATTGCCTTTGCTAGAAAATACATAGCCACGTCACGTAATAGAATAATAGAACAACTTCCTACCTGAACAGTAAAGAGAAGAGGGAAACAAATCAAATAAAAAAGGGGGTTCGGGTGCTCCTCATTGTAATGTCCATATAGAATTCTAGTAACAGCTAGTTCATCAAAATATATTCTATTATTTAGGTTAGGAAGAATGAGGTTGGAAAAAATTGCATATTCTGTGTATCCCCTTGACTTTCAAAATACGAACATGGGAACCATTAAAATATTTGTATTTGTTTGTTTGATTGAAAGGTTAGTAGTCCTATATTACTTTACTGTATTCCAGTGGAATTTTGAAACTTATATATTTTTATTTAGAAAATAAAATATTTTCAGAATGATATCTGAAATAATTGATACAGTTTTGTTACTCAATGAAATTAGTAGTGTTTTTGTAGTGTCTTTAAAGTCCACTTCTTCCCCATACTACGAGCGAAAGGGAAAATGTAAAAACTACCATTAAAGCAGCCCAAGCAAGACTTACTATATCCATGTGAATTATGTCTCCTATCTCTATGAATAAATTATTCCATTATTGATCACTAATAATAGTGGAATTAATGGTGCAGAGTCAAAAAGGAATTCTGCACGAAGGCTTTTGAGAAACCAACCCCCAAAATCCACCCATAAAGAGTCCCTCTATCTGGTCGAATCGGAAAGCATTAAGCACAAGCAAGATACGCAGTTATTAGTTTTAGTTATTTATTCTTTTGGAATTATCAAAGGAATGTTATTAATGGAACATGTAGGAACAGTAAGACCCGCTTTTTCTGTTGTTGCCCCTCATAAGCAAAAGGCATAACAATATACAATAAAGATGGATCACCACCTATCACATATCTCCCGTTTGATCTAATCCTTACTGTCTCCCGATTGTCTCTG